TCAGGAACAGACGGAGCGTTTTATACTTCAGGAAGAAGTATAAAGAAATTGATTGCTTTTATGAAAAAGGCGGGTAATCAAGCGTCTCGGATTCAAATCATTCAAAATGTCTTTCTTGACATCGAAATCTAAAAAATATATGGAAATAAATTGCGTCCAATAGGATTCGAACCTATACCAAAGGTTTAGAAGACCTCTGTCCTATCCATTAGACAATGGACGCCTTTCATTGCATTGTGATTTTTTTCTTATTTTGACTTTCCTACTTCTTCTTTGGAAAAAGAAAAAAAAGAATCGGATTTGTGTGAGAAAAGTTCGGGAATTGTATATTCAATGCTGAATGGTTTATTAATTGATAGACTCTAATTAATAATTAGAGTCTATCAAAATAGAATAGGGCGGGTAGCGGGAATCGAACCCGCATCGTTAGCTTGGAAGGCTAGGGGTTATAGTCGACGTCGATTCAACGTTTTGAACGTCTCTAATTCAAAACCGAACATGAAACTTTGGTTTCATTCGGCTCCTTTCTGGAAGATGGACAAATTCTTAGATCTAAGATGTGAATTAAATATCAAATTCATATCCATTCTATCCATAACATCTATGTTAGCTTTTTGTCTGAACTGAATACATTCAGACTCGCTTTCTAGATGATCCCTCTAGAAGAAGGTGATTCTAACAATCTTTCTAGTTACTTCGTTCTCTATTTCTATTTGTTTGAAAGTTGAAAGGATCCTGAGGAAAAGGGTTTTGTTTCCACCGAGCTAAAATAATATGTCGATATCTCTAGTAAACTAAAGACATCATTTAATAGCTATCTATGCTATTTTGCTTCCATTTTTTCTTTACAAAAAAGAAAATTGGGGATTTAGTTACGATTAAAAATCTACTTTTCTATCTTCATCCATGGATCTTTTACGCATACTCATTCAATTGGAAGTATTGATCCAATTCCAAAATTATGTTTCGTAATTTCATAATCCAAATTTTCCATTTTTAAATGACCCTTGGATACAAATCACGAGAATCAATATTTTTCCTCGAATATGTCATTGAAAGGTAAAGGATTCAATCCTTTTTAAGAAATCAAGTTTTTGATCGGAATATGAATCAAACCGAAAGATCCCTTAACTCTTAAGGGGATTCATAGAACGAATCACACTTTTACCACTAAACTATACCCGCTATAACTATAATAGAATATTATATACAAATGAACTTTTTGTCGAACAGAGGAATTGGTGTAATAAAGATAGGATCATAAAAGAATCATGAAAATGCGAGTGTCAATGTTTTTCGTGGGGGGTTTCAATTTAATGAGATTCCGGAAAGAAAGGAGGGCTCTTTTAAATAACTAAATAACAAGCTCTACCTTTTCTTTTCTTTAGATTTGTCTATTGGATCTTTCGAGCCCTTACTTATATCTAAATGAAATTGCTGGTAAAAGTTGTACATATCTATATAATAAAGAAAGAGAAAGAAAGACTTTTTTCAATCCTTACTTCATGTGTAATGTAACATAGTAATTATTACCTTTTTCAATTGGGAGAGATGGCTGAGTGGACTAAAGCGGCGGATTGCTAATCCGTTGTACGAGCTATTCGTACCGAGGGTTCGAATCCCTCTCTTTCCGTTTCCATTGATGATTGATTTATCTTTCAAATTTTGCAAACCCCCTTTTCCTAGTTCAGCATGTGGAATAGATAAAAAAATCCTAAGAAATAAAATCAAGCAAGGAAAATGAAAACCCTTTTTATTCTTCACGTCCAGGATTACGTCCTGGATCATTAGATAGAAATCCAAAGATGAACAGAGAAACAAAGAATATCACTACTGTGTAAACGAAAAGTTTAAGAGTAAGCATTACACAATCTCCAAGATCATTTTTTGGAAAAAAACGAGAAAAGAGAATAGATCCTCCATTTTTTATACTAGAATATTCTAAATATTTAGAATATTCTAATAGATTCTATCCTATTTTGACACCAAGAAATGAAGTGATTTCTAAAAATAGAAAAGGATTTTCTGAAATTCAAAGTCATTTGTAATAAGAGTCGCTCATTACCAAAAATGGATTTCATACCCCCAATTAAAGATTGGGGGGGACCCTACTAGGGTTAGGGTCTTTCGTTGGAAAAAAGGTCAGAATGACGAAATGGGTCGAGCTGGGTTTTGATTTCTCGAGGTTATCCCCGACTTTCCGTGTTTGAATCGAAGGTTCATACTGTATTAGTTGCTCTTCTTAATTGTTAGAGTTTTTTTCTCGAATAAATCATGAATTTTCTGGGATAGTATTAAAGATTTTATCGAAAACTTACAGCAGCTTGCCAAACAAAGGCTAAGAGAAAAAAGAACAAAGGTATGACTGGCATAACATCTACGATAGGATTCAAAAAAGCATAGGCCTCGGGCAATTTGGCGAAGAAAAGACTAGTCGAATAAAGGGTAGAATTAAGACAGATATAGATCAAACTAAAGATATTAAGCATAACAGACATTTTGTTCTTGGAGATAATTGCATTTTGGTTGAGTTATTGATATAAATAAGGAAAAATGAAGTAAGGTAGACAAAAAGCCCCTCTTTTTCTTTGAACCCACCCAATCAAAAATCCTCCAATTCTCAAAAGAGAATAGAAGAAATCATACTTTCATACAATATCTTAATTGAATTATATGTAATGATCAATAAATTCAGTTGAATTCTATATCTACACGTGTCAAAATCCTAGTAAGAATCTAATCTAGTCTAGAAAAAGATTTTCTATAGATATTTGGACTGGAATTGACGAATACGCAACACCAATATTAGTCTTTATTAGTGTCGAATAGAAATCAAAATGGGGCGTCGCCAAGTGGTAAGGCAACGGGTTTTGGTCCCGCTATTCGGAGGTTCGAATCCTTCCGTCCCAGAGCGTATCCATTCTATCAGAATAAAGATTCCTTTTTAAACAACCTTCTGTTTAAAGGTATAATATTAGTCATAGAATGTGATTCTTTTTTTTTTTATTTTAATAATTCAGAGAAGAATCATATCTTTTTTTCACAACAAACTGAATGGAATTGAGTGCAAATGACACACAAATGTAACTGAATATATTTGTGATCCAGGTAAGATGGTAACATAGATCACAAAAGTTTGAACTCAAAAGGGGTAGGGCGGGCTTTTCATCATATACCCATCCCCTCATATTGAAGGAAGTTAGTTACTTAGAAAAACCTTAGGTCTCATCTCTATATTGAATTTTCACTGATTTATATTAAAGATTGGGGGGGACCCTACTAGGGTTAGGGTCTTTCGTTGGAAAAAAGGTCAGAATGACGAAATGGGTCGAGCTGGGTTTTGATTTCTCGAGGTTATCCCCGACTTTCCGTGTTTGAATCGAAGGTTCATTTTGAATCAAAATGCGAAGGGGCCTATTTTTCCTATTTCTTTTTCCCTACCCCTTAAACTTAAATGAGGTATCCCAAATTATTAATCTTAATGTTCTGCGGTATCGAGTCACTTGAGGATACAAGATTCAAAAAGAATGCATTTATTCGTATTATTTATATTAGTATTTCCACATTTCTCTTAGATATTTCTGTTAATTTGTTTTTTTTTATCAGATTTTTCAGAAAAATTTGGATCATCTATGTATAGAATAAAAAGGGATAGATTACTCTGTCTATGGACGGCTGAACCAATGACTATTCATGATTCCACAATTGAATCAATTCCATACGGGTTACAAATTAGAGGAATGTTATGGTAAAACTTCGTTTGAAACGATGTGGTAGAAAGCAACGTGCGACTTGAAGGACGCGGTCCGGTGTGGATTCTTAGCCTTATATCCACCATTTTATATTAGGAATGAAAGTGCTCTTGGCTCGACATCATTTGTTGCACTATTGTTGCACTATAACCCCTCTTTTTTGTTGGGTTGTAATGTAAATAAACATAGTACATGATGGAGCTCGAGTAGAAAGTATTAATTCATTTCTCGGGGGCAAAGATCTAGGGTTAATGCCAATCAATAAATTGAAACAACTTCGTAAGTAGATCTTCGATCTAGAAATCGAAAGGATCCGATTTCAGCAAGTTTCAATTAAAAAAGAAAATTTGTTGGAATTGAGAAAACTCTTTTGATCCAAAGTGTATCACCCGAGAATCAACCGTTCGTATGATTCTTTGGTAGAAAGAAATCACAAAAGGGGTATGTTGCTACCATTTTGAAAAGATTGAGAAACACCGAAGTAATGTCTAAACCCAATGATTTAAAACAAAGAGAAAGGATCCCGAAACAAGGAAACACCGTTTTAATTGTCTCAATAACTGGATCAAAATAAAGAATCAAAATAGATTTTCAATGAGACAAACAAAAAGGGGTTAAAGACTACTCAATAAATGAAATTGCCTAAAGATTTTCCTTTGAGCTATTTTTGAGAATTATACAACTTGAGTTATGAGTGCAAATGATTTTTTTTTTTAGGAGGGACGAAGAAAAAAACGAGTGAAATCATAGTCTAATTTATTTTATGGACCTTTTTGCCATTCAGTAGAATTCTATATATAGAGAAAACTTCGAATCATTTTTTCTCGAGCCGTACGAGGAGAAAACTTCCTATACGTTTCTAGGGGGGGGTATTGTTTCTCTACATCTATCCCAATGAGCTGTCTATCGAATTGTTGCAATTGATGTTCGATGCCGAAGAGAGGGAAGAGCTCTTCGGAAAGTGGGTTTTTATGATCCGATAAAGAATCAAACTTATTTAAACGTTCCTGCTATTCTCTATTTCCTTGAAAAAGGTGCTCAGCCTACAGGAACTGTTGGGGATATTTTAAGGAAGGCGGAGGCTTTTAAGGAACTTCGCCCTAAGCAACCGCAATTAAGAAAATAAAAAAAGGGGAGGGGGTGATTCTTATATAACTTTAGTGTTGTATAATTTATTTCTACTTCATTTTACTTATTGATTTCTCCGCCTAAACCTTTTTCTATCTATGTAGTGCCAATCCAACACAA